CTTCTATAAAAGCAGATACCCCCAGTACATCGAAACTCATTGCCCACGGATACAGAAAAACTGTTTCAACATCAAAAACAACAAAAACCAGAGCAAACATATAATAACGGATTCTAAATTGTAACCAAGCATCCCCGATCGGTTCTATACCTGATTCATAACTAGAAAGTTTCTCCGGCCCCTTCCGAATTGGAGATAAAACTCCGGAAATTAGAAATGCTAAAACAGGAATAGCACTTGATATTATTAAAAATGCCCAGAAAATATCATATTCGTAAAGCAGAAACATAGACGAACTCCTATGAATGTGGAAAAAAAACCCGCCTAATCAATTCCAATCGGAGTGGATTGGGCAAGGGATATAGAACTCTTGAGTCAAAACAAAAATTCAGGTTAATCGAATCATTTATTTTCGTTTGGTTGCTGTGGTAGACATCTCAAAATAAGATTTATTGATTGTAATCTTTTTTTAAGTACACTTATTACTTAATATTTCCATGTTTCTATTACTAATATTATTATAATATTAATAATATATTATTAATATGATTAATAACTAGTAATTTTTTTTTTCTGTTTATGAAATTTTGTTTATGTTTTATTTTTAAATTTATAAATAAAAAAAAATTTTTAGAAAAATCTCTTTGTTTTTAAAATTATGACGTATCAAAAAATTCAGTAAGACTTTACCATACCCATATTACTTAGTATTAGCTAGATTTAATTTGGGTTGAATTTAATTAAATTTATGTTTTTATCTTTAAACAGGGCCGTGTAAGAAAAAAAGTAACCAAGATTGAGTGGGAATACAAAAATATAAAGTATTATGAACTTTTTGATTGTAGCCAGTGAACGAGGAAAATTCATATAAAAAAATCCACTTACGGCTATGAAAATTAATGAAAAAAAAAGTTTATTCGAAATTATAAGTATCTATATAGATATATCGATAGATAGATAGTAATTGGATCCATTGAAATAAAATTGGTTTTACGTTTTATTCTGAACTATCCCGAGGACTGGTGGTTTATGGTAAGGGAATTTTTTTTATGAACCAAGCAATTGAAAGTAACCAGTTAGAAATAAAGAATACAATAATGTAAGTAAAAAAATTATCCAATTTTTTTTATTTGAATGTCATTTATTAGAATAAATTTCTTAGTTAGGGTTAGGGCTATACGGACTCGAACCGTAGACCTGCTCGGTAAAAGAGTTCGAACTTATTATTATCAAAATGATTCGAACTCTTTCAAAGACCCAACATGCATTTTTTTTGCATTGGGCTCTTTCATTAACTGATAGAAAGATCAGTTAGTCTGCCATATTTTTTCTAAAAAAAAAAGATAATAAATGGTTCCAAGTACTCTGATTGATTTTTTTTAATTCTAATACAATACAGAAGAACTACCAAAGTGTTTCAAAGAAGGGTTCTCTTGACGTAGGTTTGCTTTTGGTCTAGATCAACTTAAGTTAAATATAGTCTCTAACATCCTGATTAAAAAATCAAACATGAAACTTGATACACCTTAAGGTTCATAGGACGAAAAGAGCGTTTTTGAGTTCCTTATACTCATTCTGCCTAGCATTGAGTAGACTGGGTATTCACCCTATCAATATCTCAAATCAATGATGGGTTCTATTCATTCCCTACCTAACGGGGTACTTTAATAGGACCTAATGTCAGGCTATTGTTCCCCTCTTTTTTTCCTAAAAAAAATAATGGAGTAAGACATCGATTTATTAATAAGATCAATCAATTAGTTTGATTGCGTGATGGACTCCTTTGAAAAACTTTGGCGCACGTGTAAACGAGGTGCTCTACCTAACTGAGCTATAGCCCTTGTGTTTGTGATACACATTTTATCTTATCATGTAGATAATTTCTTGTCAAGATTTATATTACATGATCAAACATTATATCTCTTTGATCTCGTTGGTTATTGGTATTGCTTAGAAAGAATATTGGATTTATAATCCTATCGATGTGGTAGGTATCCATATTCCTTCTCTTTACGATGATAAAAAACCTACTTAACTCAGTGGTTAGAGTATTGCTTTCATACGGCAGGAGTCATTGGTTCAAATCCAATAGTAGGTATAACTTATTAGACACCACGATCATGGTGTCTAATAAGTTTTTGTAACCCGCTTTTTTCTTTTATTGTTTTTCTCGCTTTTTTATCCTATTTTTTTATACGTTCTTTTTTTTTTTGCACGTCAGCTAGTTACAAAATCAAATCGTATTGAGAGCCTCGACTCGTGTCCGAGCTCGTCTGAGAGCTAGATTTGCCTCAATTGTTTGTCTCTTGCCTTCGGCTTTTCTCAAGTTAGCTTCTGCTATTTCAAGAGTTTGCTGAGCTTCTTGTGGATCAATGTCACTATTCTTCTCCGCATCGTTTACTAAAATAGTGATTTCATTATTGCCTATTCTAGCAAAACCGCCCATCAGAGCCATCGTTAACCATTGGTTATTAAGGCGTATTTTCAAAATACCTATATCAACAGCTGTGGCAATCGGCGCGTGATTTGGTAATACGCCAATTTGTCCACTATTAGTAGATAAAATGATTTCTTTTACTTCTGAATCCCAAACAATTCGATTCGGAGTCAGTACACAAAGATTTAAGGTCATTTCTTCAATTTACTCTCCATTTCTAAGTTCGTAGCCTTCGCAGTAGCTTCATCGATGTTACCCACTAAGTAAAAGGCCTGTTCAGGAAGAGAATCAAATTCTCCGGAAAGGATCAATTTAAACCCTCTAATTGTTTCCGCTAGACCAACATATTTTCCCGGAGAACCCGTAAATACTTCTGCTACGAAAAAAGGTTGTGATAAGAAACGCTCAATTTTTCGTGCTCTTGCTACGGTTAAGCGATCCTCTTCGGATAATTCGTCCAACCCCAGGATAGCTATAATGTCCTGAAGCTCCTTGTAACGTTGTAAAGTTTGCTTGACTTGTTGCGCAGTTTCATAATGTTCCTCACCAACGATTCGAGGTTGTAGCATAGTTGACGTTGAATCTAAAGGATCTACCGCTGGATAGATACCTTTGGCAGCTAATCCTCTTGATAGTACGGTAGTCGCATCTAAATGTGCAAATGTGGTGGCAGGAGCGGGGTCAGTCAAATCGTCTGCAGGTACATAAACTGCTTGAATAGAGGTTATGGACCCTTTTTTCGTAGAAGTAATTCTTTCTTGTAAAGAACCCATTTCGGTACTAAGGGTGGGTTGATAACCCACAGCAGAAGGCATTCTACCCAATAAAGCGGATACCTCGGATCCTGCTTGTACGAAACGGAAGATATTGTCGATAAATAGAAGTACGTCTTGCTCATTAACATCTCGGAAATATTCTGCCATAGTTAAGGCAGTCAGACCAACTCTCATACGAGCTCCCGGCGGTTCATTCATCTGACCGTAGACTAGGGCCACTTTTGATTCTGCAAGATTTTGTTCATTAATGACCCCTGATTCTTTCATTTCCATGTAAAGATCATTTCCTTCACGAGTACGTTCGCCTACTCCACCAAATACGGATACACCACCATGAGCTTTGGCAATGTTGTTGATCAATTCCATAATTAGTACTGTTTTACCCACGCCAGCCCCACCAAATAGTCCAATTTTTCCCCCACGACGATAAGGAGCCAAAAGATCTACTACTTTAATTCCTGTTTCAAAAATAGATAATTTTGTATCTAATTGTATAAAAGCAGGCGCGGATTTATGGATAGGAGATGTTGTGCGAGTATCGACAGGACCTAAATTATCAACAGGTTCCCCAAGCACGTTGAAAATTCGTCCTAGAGTCGCGCCGCCGACTGGAACACTTAGAGGATTTCCCATATCAACCACGTCCATTCCTCTCTTTAAACCCTCTGTCGCACTCATAGCTACAGCTCTAACTCGATTATTTCCTAATAATTGCTGTACTTCACAAGTCACATTAATTTCTTGACCAAGAGTATCTCGACCCTTAACCACCAGAGCATTGTAAATATTAGGCATCTTGCCCGGGGGAAAGGCTACATCCAGTACCGGGCCGATGATTTGGGCGATACGTCCCAGGTTGTTTTTTTCACGTATCGAAACCTCTGGATCCGAAGTAGTAGGATTTATTCTCATAATAAAAAAATATGTTAAATTTTGTTGCGAAATTTTTCGAATACAGAAAAAATCTTCGATAGCAAATTGATCGGTTAATTCAAAAATAAATGGGAGTAAGCACTCAATTTCGTTGGTACCGCCCAAGCGAATGTGCAATTAAAATTTTTACTTATTCAATTTCAATGAAGGAATAGTCATTTTCAAGCTCAACTAACCGAAACCTAGTTAAAAAAAAATATATATGAATAAAAAATAAAAATGTTGCGTAAAGTCTTTGATTTATTTATCATAACAGGCAAGACTTTGTTTTATCTAGCGAATTCGAAACGGAACTATATTTATTATTTATTATTTTATCTCATTAGCTTTTTTTTCGTATTTTCATTTTAACATATCCGGTTATGCGTCCCATCTATTCATTCCTTTTTCAACCCCCCCTTGTTTTTCATTTTCATGGATGAATTCTGCATATTGTCATATCTAGGATTTACATATACAACATATATTACTGTCAAGAGTTATTTTATTATTATTATTTTAATATTAAATATTTCGATTTATAAAAAGTCAAAGATTAAAAACTTGAAAAACAAGTATTAGGTTGCGCTATACATATGAAAGAATATACAATAATGATGTATTTGGCGAATCAAATATCATGGTCTAATAAAGAATCATTCTGATTAGTTGATAATTTTGTGAAAGATTCCTGTGAAAAAGGTTAATTAAATCTATTCCTAATTTATGTCGAGTAGACCTTGTTGTTTTGTTTTATTACAAGAATTCTAAATTCATGACTTGTAGGGAGGGACTTATGTCACCACAAACAGAGACTAAAGCAAGTGTTGGATTCAAAGCTGGTGTTAAAGAGTATAAATTGACTTATTATACTC